CAAAATGCTTTTATATTTCTAGAACGTCCAATATATGTTTTACATCTTCTATCCGAAAATCTTGAATTTTCATAAGTTCTTCTTGACTGTTATCCAAAAGGTCTAAAAATGTATTGATATTATACCTTTTGAGGCAATTATAGACCCTGGGAGGCAATTCTAATTGGTCAATATAAATATATTTCAATGCTATTTCTTTTTTCGTTTTCGTTAATCTACCATGAAAATTAAAAAGGGGTAAAGTACCTTTGTGTTGATTGTTTTCTAAATGTTCTTCTGCATGGAAAAAGGGAATAAATAAATCAATCAAATTTCGGGAGGCCTCATGAAGTGCTTCTTTAGGAGTTAAACTTCCATTTGTCCATATTTCGAGAAAAAGTATTTCTTGGTTTTCATTTCCATTCACATAAGAATGAATACTATGATTTGCATTTCGAACAGGCATGAATACAGCATCTATAGGATAACTTCCATTTTGAAAATTATTTGGTGTTTTTATACGATATCCGCGATTCCTCTCGATTTGTAATTCAATACACAAGGTTATTGGTTCTGTTAGGTTAGCTATATGCTGTGTATTATCAACGATTTCTACGGACGGTGGTAAGATGATATCTTGAGTAGTTACATATCCGGGACCCTTGACACAAATAGACGCATCGCGAGTTCCATACAGATTACTTCTCAATACAATTTCTTTCAAATTTATTAAAATTTCATGTACGGATTCTTGAATACCGACTATGGTAGAATATTCATGTGGTATTTTCTCGGATTTTGCGCGTGTGATACATGTTCCTTCTATTTCTCCAAGCAAAGCTCTTCGCATCGCAATGCCTATTGTATCGGCTTGTCCTTTCATAAGTGGAGCCAGAAGAAAGCGTCCATAATAAAGACGTTTATTGTTTGCTCTTGATTCAACACACTTCCACTGTAGTGGCCGATTAGATACTGTTACTTTCTCTTGAACCATAGTAATATTATTTGATCAAATCATTGAATTATTTATTTCTCTTGAAATATTTTCAATGTTTATTTTTATACACGTCTTTTTTTAGGGGGTCTGCAGCCATTATGCGGCATAGGAGTTACGTCTCGTATGAAACTTAATAGTATACCACTTCTACGAATAGCCCTTAATGCCGCATCTCTTCCGAGACCGGGGCCTTTTATCATGACTTCTGCTCGTTGCATACCTTGATCCACTACTGTCCCAATAGCATTTCCTGCTGCGGTTTGAGCGGCAAAGGGTGTCCCCCTTCTTGTACCCTTGAATCCACAAGTACCGGCGGAGGACCAAGAAATTACCCGCCCCCGTACATCTGTAACAGTCACAATAGTATTGTTGAAACTTGCTTGAACATGAATAACTCCTTTTGGTATTCTACGTACATTTTTACGTGAACCCATATGTCTATTCTTACGTAAACCAATTCTTGGTAGAGGTTTTGCCATATTTTGTCATCTCATAAATCTAAGCCAGAGATATATGGATATATCCATTTGATGTCAAAACAGATCCTTTCATTTATTTTTATTTAGTATTTAGTTTTTAGTATTTAGTTGGACATTGGGTCCTTTAGATTTATGGAATTCCCTCCCCCCTCTTTTTTTTCTAAAAATTATTTATCCTTGTCTTTGTTTATGTCTTGGGTTGGAACAAATTACTATAATTCGTCCTCGCCTACGGATCAGTCGACATTTTTCACAAATTTTACGGACGGAGGCCCTTATTTTCATATTTGTCATTCCTTAACTTAATTCTGAATCTCTTTATTGGAAGAAAATAAGTTTCTTGAAATTTTTAATTTCGAATTGTATCTCCACGAAATGAATGTTGAAATTGAGAAAATCACCTAATCGCTAATACCCTTGGGAAGTGATTCATAAATTAAACTTTAATGAATCCTTTTTTGTTCTTTCACTTGAGGTATCAACTAATGTGGGAGGTGTAATATTAGAAACCTAGCCTTTCTCTTTTTTCACAAATACGAAAGTTCCATATATAATTCGGATATCCGAAAAGATTACCATATATAGCACAAAATTTCTCCACCGATTCCTTCTAGTCGAGCTTCTCTGTCTGTCATTATACCCCGAGAAGTAGAAAGAATTACAATTCCCATCCCGCCTAAAATTCTTGGGATTCGTTGATAGTTAGAATAGATTCGTAGACCGGGTCGACTGATCCGTTTTAAATTTAAAACAGTTTTATCTGGTCCTTTCCTATTCCTTTTCTTTCTATGCCGTAGGGTTAAAACCAAAAAAAAATTGTTGCTTTCCTGATGTTTCCTAATGTTTTCAATAAAACCTTCTCGTAAAAGGATTTTAAGAATGTTTTCAGTGATGTTAGTATATGGTATTCGAACTGTTCTTTTTTTATTCATGTCAGCATTTCGTATAGAAGTTAGTATGTTAGCAATAGTGTCTTTACTCATAAGAAACTAAGATTTTTGTTGTCTCCAAATTTTGATATAATCAACATGCTCTTTTTTTTTTCTGAATTATTAAATATTTATGAAATAGTAAAGGCATATACGTGAGACACAAACAATTTCCTAATTAATCTTAATCAATTTCATTCAAATACTATAAGCTCTATATATGGTTTGATCTTAGTTTGATCTTATAATACTTCAGGTGCTAACGAAACTATTTTAGTGAAATTTAATTGTCTTAATTCCCGGGCGATTGCGCCAAAAATTCGAGTTCCTTTTGGATTTCCTTCTTGATCAATAACAACCGCAGCATTGTCATCATATCGTATTATCATACCGTTGTCGCGTTTGAGTTCTTTACAAGTACGTACAATTACGGCTCTGATCACTTCTGATCTTTCTAACGGTGTATTTGGTATTGCTTCCTTTATTACAGCAACAACAACGTCACCAATCTTAGCATATCGTCGATTACTAGCTCCTATGATTCGAATACACATCAATTTTCTGGCTCCGCTGTTATCCGCTACATTCAAATGGGTTTGAGGTTGAATCATATCATTTTTTATCTGTTTTTTCAATGCAAAGGCAAAGGGCTAAGTAAAAAAAAAAAAGAAATATTGTTTATTCAAAACAAAAAAAGAAACCTGCAATTGTTTTTTTTTCATCCGAAAAACCTCTTTCTTTTGGTTCTACATTCCTATCCTGAAATAATAAATTGAGTTCGTATAGGCATTTTGGATACCGCTATTGCAATAGCTTTTCTGGCTATATTTTCTGGTACTCCACTCATTTCATAAAGTATTCTACCTGGTTTAACGACAGCTACCCAATATTCGGGAGATCCTTTTCCTGAACCCATACGTGTTTCTGTAGGTCTTACTGTAATTGGTTTGTCTGGAAATATACGTACCCATATCTTTCCGCCGCGGCGTGCGTTTCGTGTCATTGCTCGTCGCCCTGCTTCTATTTGTCTAGATGTGATCCAAGCAGGTTCAAGCGCTTGAAGGGCATATCTACCGAAGCAAATACGATTACCTCGATAAGATATTCCTTTCATTCTTCCTCTATGGTGTTTACGGAATCGGGTTCTTTTGGGGTTATAGTTGATGGTTCTTTATTACTTCCATCTCTACTACAGAACTGGACATGAGATTTTCTTCTCATCCAGCTCCTCGCGAACGAAATGATTAACGATTATAAAATAATATACATGTATTGAATGAATAATATATTGAAACAATATATTGAATCATGAGAGTCTTTGATAATCTATTATAAATTGATATATCTTTTTTGAGATATAACTAAATATGTATTCGATTTATATTTCTAAAATATAAAAAATTTTGTTTTATTATTTATTATAAATTTATTATAAGGTTATAACAAACCTTTAGTTTGTTTTGCCTTTTATTATCATATTGGATCGACTACAATTTTGAAATACAAAAAATCAAAATTTTCGCGGGCGAATATTTACTCTAATTTAATATTCAGTTTATCGGATTAGTTCATGGCATGACTTTTCAGAATACATGAATTCGTCCCTAGTTCATTCCGCCATCCTACCCAATGAACCATTAGGATTCATTTTCAATAGAATCTTATGCAATCACGGGTTCTGTCGTTCCCATCGCTTCGCGATTAATGTTTAGGTCTGGATTCTACAACGGAACCCCTAATGAAATTTGTTATTAAGTCAATACTCTCAGTCTTTATTGACTCAGGGCTCTTGATTTTTTGTTCTATAAGAACGATTTTGTTTAATTAGGGATCAATTAGTATTAATGCTTTATTACATTTCCCTTTATGAGATGAATCATCCACCTTACCTTACATATTGGAATTCTATATCATATATTTTTTTTTTATTTTTTTTTTCTTTCTTTCTCTCATCTTTCCATTTATCCATATACTTTACTTTTATTGTTTCACAACTCAGAAACAAATTGGTTTTTTTATCCAAAAAAGATTTCAGTTGCTACAATGATATGACCAATATATCATATATCGACTGGTTCTTTATATCCAGATAATGCGAAACGATGAGTTGGTTATTAGTTCATACTATGGGTTGGTCTATTTTTTTTTTGAATCTAATCCTAAAAAAACCAACGAGTCACACACTAAGCATAGCAATTATATCGAATCAAATGATTAATGGAATTTTTATTCAACCTTATAGAATTATTTGTTTTGATTTAAGAGACAAAAAAAGAATGAAAGAATTTTTTTTGTTATATTGCCCGATATACCTAAACTAAAGATAAGTCAAGTAAAAGCTTATTATTACTCGTCTACAAATATCCAAATTTTGATACCTAAAGCCCCATAGATAGTTCGAACTGTATAGGAACAGTAATCAATTTTAGCCCTAATGGTTTGTAGCGGCACCCTACCTTCTCTGATCCATTCGACACGTGCAATTTCTTTTCCGTCGATACGCCCTGCAATTTGTATTTGAATCCCTTTTGTACCTGCCCGTTCAGTTAATTCAATAGCTTTTTTCATTGCTTTGCGGAATGACACTCTATTTTTTAATTGTCCGGCTATAAATTC